CCAGTTTTTTAGCCTGTTCTCCTTGCAAAATAATTTATTTTTATGCACACCATTCTGATTCTTTAAATTCAAATTGAAAGAAATTAGAATTCTCAATTCTCTACGACGTCTAGACGATAAAATCTTTTCAGGAACAAGCAAATCAGAAGTCTTTTTGTCTCTATTTAGAGTTTTTATTTTATGTCTTGGAATGGATTCATCAAAATTTTTCTTAGCAACATTTTTGGGGTTTCGGTTACTTTGGTGCTTACTTTTATGAACCAATGAAATACCTATTATTTGATACATAAAAAACTGTCCGTCATTTTTTACAGATAGACGGGCAGGTTCCATAATTAATATTCCCTTTTTCGTTAATTGTGTAAGATTTAAACGCCTCCTCATTATATCCAGATTCATTTCTTTTCTTTGAATATAGGATATAGTAATTTTTCTTACATTTATGAGGCTAACCAGGAGACCGTATATCTGGATATTATTCATCATTTTTTGATTCAATTGATTCAAACGTCCAGTCCATCTTAACTGCAAAGGAAAATCTCCTTTAAAGAATATTTTTAGTTTTTCAATCGATTCTAAAAAATATTCTTCAATATTGTTTTGCTTCTTTAATTCAAAATATTGTTTTGAATTTGCTGGGCTAAAATTTAAAAAATTATCATCCTGCTCTTGCTTTGCCTTGCTATTTTGATTTTCACTAAAATTTGGTTTTATATTGAAATTAAAAAAAAGTAAGTTGCTTGGGATAAACCAAGGTTTCTCTTTATATTTATGATATAGTATCACAAACTCTGGAAAGAAAAAAACTTTCGGATTTGATATGAGGTGATTTAAAATTAAGAATTTTTCATTCATTCCCATCCAATCAAAAGATATTTCCATCCAATCAAAAAAGACCCTTTTGTAATTGATTTCGCAATTTGAATCAATTGGAAGATAAAAAATATGAAATTGATCCTTTATTTGGTCCTTATTAGGTTCAACCTGAATTTTTGTATTAAATTTCCACCCCAAATATTTTCTATCCGTATTTTTTTCCATATATATAATATCACTTTTTCCTAGATAATTCTTCATAGGAATATTCTTGAGTATGTTAAAAAAGTTTTCTTTATTTCTGGTGGAATTTTCCTGCTTCTTATTTCTTTCTAATGATGTTCTATAAATACAGGATTTCTTCTTAGTTTCAGAATGAATATATTTATATGATAAAAGATCATATCTATAGTTTTTTTCAAAATTATCCTCTTTATTTGATAATAAATAGACTTTCAAATTTTGTTTTTTTTTGTAATCAAAAAAAGGGTCTTTTTGATAGGAATACCATTTCTTTAAATCATTATTTGGAGAGGTATTTATCCCATTTCGCCATTTTTGGGGGACTAATCTAGACCATGTAATCTGAGATAAATCGTATTGATAATGACCTCTTAACCAGTTTTTCCATGGATTCATTCCATAATTTGGAAGTTTCTTATGTCTTATTTCGGAATCAAATATTCCTTGTCTTCCAAAAAAATCCTTTATTTCATTCTTAAGAAAAAAAGATGGTCCATTATATTGAAGAATAGATCTTACCTTATTGAAGTTAATTGCTTCGGTTTGTGATAATTTTAAAAATACATATTTTTGTGACAAGTAAGATAAATCAAAAAAAATATGTGACTTTCGCTTACTATTTCTAAGATTATCAAATATCTTTTTTATAGTCATAGGCGAAATAAAGTCAATTTGATTTTGTTTTGTTTTATTAATCCTTTCTTGATCTTGATTTCTTTTATTATTGTCAATGTATTTCTCAACAATTTTTTTTGTTGATTCCATAAAAAGGTATAGAGTGATTCTGCGCATATTAATGATACATAGAAAGATATCAATGTATATTTTTTCAATGCAAAATTGAATTAATAATTCAATATTTTTTCTTTTTAATAGTTTCCAAATTTTTGGGGGTGATTCTCCATTATTCTTTTTATTTTTTTTCATTATTTCTATTTGATTTCTGATTGTGTTTCTTCTATCAATTCTATGTTTCATTTCTTCTTTTGCCTGTAAATAATTTGTCCAACCTGTAGCTCGATTTTGACTAAGTGATTCATGAATTATCTTATTACTGATTATAGAATCATTTTCTGTTTGAGTTTGACTTGATTCATATATTTCTCTCGGTATAAATAATGGAATTTTTGTTCCTTTTAAAAGTTCTTTTATTATTTGTTTTACAAATAAAACAGCTTTTGTTTGTTTCTTTGTTATTTTTTTAAAAACTCTTCGAACTCTAAAATTGAATTTTCTGATTTCGACTTTATAGTCTATATCTTTAAAAATGGGTTCAAAAAAGGAAGGTGTTTTTCGAGGAGGCCCAAAAGGATATTCTGTTTCCATTCCCAAAACTGTTAAAAAACAAGAATCAAAATAATCCTGTTGCTTTCGATCGCTATCAGAGAGTCGTAGTTTAGATCTGTGCCAAGGTTTCAAATGAAAAGGATATAGGATTTTG